ATAGGGAAGGTGATTTCACTATATTTCTGACCAGGAACAGGACCTACCACAAGAATATTTTTTTTAGTGGGGCGATAGCTCTGAAAAGACAGATTGCTTATCTTTTCTTTCATTTCAGGAGAAATACGATCGGGGGGGGCTAATTCAAACCCTTCAGGTAAAATTAGAACAGCCCCTACATTCAAAGCCCCCCTTTTACCATTAGCAAGAACCTGTTTCAGTTGCATATCATAAGGAATTCGAACAACTGCTTCAAATACAGTATTAGGAAGTACTGCCTGTGGAACTTCAATATCTACAGGCTTATTAGCTAAATGGCAATTGGCACATACAATACGCCCAGTTGCTTCTCGTGGATTTTCATAACCTTGCTGTGCAAAAATGGGATATGCATTTGAAATGGATGCCCGAGTTATTATATATATTATGAGTAATACGGAAAGAGATCGAGTAATTTCTTTCTTTATCCAAGAAAGGGTATTAGTTCTAGTTTGCATAGTACAATCGTTGACCTTCTACAATAAACAATAAATTGGGTAGGTCATTAGTATAATTCCCTATCTATTCTATGATGGTAAAATATTACTGGAATATAGGAGGAGTCCAGTCCCTTGAATAGGTACAAATAAAATAGAAAGAAATATAAATAAAATAAAAAGTAAGCATGATTTGGAATGCTTTCAAAGAAACATTCGAAGTAGTTTAATATCATTAATATCCGCGGTTTTCAGTCATTCATTGAGTGATAAATCACTACAAGTGAAGGGGATACACGATTTAAATAACGGAAGATCCAATATTTGAAAATTGTATCTAGAATAACTGGAAAAGTGGAAACAAGACCAGATATAATTTGATCGTTCTGAACAAATCCAAAATCTTTGTATACAGAGCTGATCATTAGTTCCCAACCATGGGGCGAATGAAATCCGATACATAAATCCGTTACTAAAAGAATAGAAAAGGCTTTTATTGTGTCATTTAAGTTATATAGGAATTCCTGAACCAAAGAATTCAGAATAACAAGTTTTTCATTACCCAGAAGTGAATAACCGCTTAGAATAACGAAAGATATGATGTTTGTTGAGAAGTGCAAAATTGTATAAATATGATCCTCATTATGCATCTTGATCAATTGAATCGTTTCGTTGTGGATTCCTAGATGAAGTTGTGTCTGCGGGTATTCCTTGATCATTTCGTCCAACAAGAGGAGTTCCTCTAATTCTATAAATTTTTCTAGAATACTCTTTTCTTGAATATCATTCAAAAAAATTTCGGATTGTCTCGTATTCCACCAATTTTGAACCCAGGATTCAAGACTTTTATTAAATGAGAGAGCAATCCACCAGGGCAAAAATAATATAGATACAAGATATAGAATGTGAATAAATGCTTTCTTTTTTGCCATTTTTTTTCCAACCATAATATAATTATAATTCAGGAATAATTACGATAAATTTCTGAAGAATATTGTTATGATCCAAAAATGAATGAAAAACAAGACAGAAATCAGATAGTTAGTTATAAGAGATTCCATTTTTGAATCGCCAAAAATAAAATAAAGGATAAAAAAGAAAGGTCGATTGACAAAAGAGAGCTAATTTACAGGATATTATCTATATATATCTAACGTATCAATTCAAAATATTGGACCTAAAAAGAGAAATTCTTTATTTCATCCCGAAATGCTTTGATATATGGGATGAGTCTATTATTTCGATTTGTTACTGAATCCAAGTTGGGTGGATTTCTATACAGCTAAAAGACCTTTTTTGGGTGTAAACAAAAAGAAGTTTTATATTATGTTTGTTCCGTTCCGTATAGCTTTAGTTCGAACGAGCGCTCTGAAAAAACTTCAGTTAAGTTATGTTATAGAAAAAGGGGATTCTTGAATTTTTCCCTTCTGCTTAGAAAGCATTTATCGTTCTTCAGTTCATTTCAATTCAACTGGGACACGCAAGAAATAGGCCAATTCGGCCGCTTTTTGTTCCACTTCGTGTGGAGTCAAATTCTCATCAGTACGAAGCAGGGGAAAAGCTCCCTGGCCTCTGATTTCCATATAAAGTAAAAGAGCACGGCGGGTATAAATACCCTCTTTAACTTCGATTCGAATGGACTGAATATCTTTCATAAGGAATCGGAGGAAGATGCGACGATTTTTTCCAGGAAATCCCCAACGAAAAATACACACTATTCCCTTTTTTCTATCGAATCGATCATAACCACTACCTACATTCCATGAAATTGTGCACCACAAATAGGAGCTAATAAAGAGACCGGCTATCCCATAGAAAGCCATCACGATTCCTTGTGGAAAAAAAATGATTTGCTGATACGGAAATAACGATATCAAATTCCTACCAAGATAACTAGAAGTGCCAACCAAGAAGAATCCTAATGAACCTAAAAAAAGGATAAAGGCCCAACCGAAATTACTTATTTTTCGGGAACCTGTTATAAGTTCTATCCATATACGTTCTGATCGCCAATTCATACTCGATCTAATTTCATTTTATTAGAATTCATAGAATAACCCAAATGAATTAAATTTCCCTCTTTTGTATTTCCGAAGTAACTTTCATCAACTAGTACTATTTTGATGTGATCCTTTAGGAGTAATTAAGAATAATTCATCAAATTAGTTATTAGTTATATCTAATTAAAATAATAACATCCCCTTCATAGGATCCCATTAGACATATCTATAGATATCTATAGATAACCTTCCAGTTCAGACATCCGCCGATCCTTGAAATGAAAATAGCTATAATTCATTTACCCATATCGTGTTTTTGCATGCCTAAGAGCTCTTTCATTTATGTTCGGGGGAGGTACTATATTATACCATATTTCACTAATATTTGTGTTATATTATAATCCAAGTTTAACTTGGTCTTAAAAAATGAATGAGATTTGGTCCCATTGAGTCTAAATAATCTTATTTTTTTGAAGATGAAGAAATAAAGAAGCCATTGTAATTGCCGGGAATACTAGGCCTACTAAAGGGACAAAAATAGACGGTAAATTTAGAATTGTCATAGCAATGAGTACCTCAATTTAAGATTTCTATCTGTTATTGTTATATTGTTATAAAAAAGGGCATCTTCTATGATAAAGATATGTTATCAAAATTAGAATTCATATATTATATAATTATACTTAGTCTATCTAATAAGTGAGTATATAATAAGTGCAAAGAATTATAACTAAATAAAAGCATTATTTTTGTTTTTTTACAAGAGACATATCATAACCCTTACTTAATTCTTCTTTTGTTCTTGTCTTCTAATTTTGACTTTCTTTGATTCTGATAAACTAACTATAACTACTTGTTTTCTACAAATAATTGAATTTAATGCTCTACTTCATGATTGAATTCAAATTCAAAGGAAAGAAAGTGTGGAGCTGAAATAACTCACTCAGAACACTTTTTAAAAGATTACGTGGTACGATTGAATCGAATAAGCCCTTATGGAATAAATATTCAGCCGCTTGGGAACCCTCGGGTACTGTCTTATTCAATGTTTGTTCAATTACTCTTTTACCTGCAAATGCAATGTAGGCATTGGGTTCGGAAATAATGATATCCCCCAACATACCAAAACTTGCTGTCACCCCACCAGTAGTGGGAGATGTAAGGATGGATATATAGAATAACTTTTTATTTGATTGATAATCATATAAAGCAGAAGATATTTTAGCCATTTGCATCAAGCTCAAACTTCCTTCTTGCATACGTGCCCCTCCGGAAGCACATACTATAATAAGAGGTAAAAATTGATTAGTAGCATACTCAACCAAACGGGTGATTTTCTCCCCTACTACGGATCCCATACTACCCCCCATAAACTGAAAATCCATAACTCCAATTGCTATTGGAATGCCGTTTAGTCGACCTATGCCCGTTTGAACAGCCTCCGTTAATCCTGTCTTTCTTTGATAAGAATCGATACGATCTTTATAAAGTTCCTCTTCGGAATTAAATTCAATGGGATCCAGAGATACCATGTCTTCATCAATAGGCTCCCAAGTCCCTGGATCAATCAAAAGTTCGATTCTATCCGAACTGCTCATTTTCAAATGATATCCACAGTGTTCACAAATATTCATTTTTGACTTCAAAAATCTCTTATAATTTAATCCATAACAATTTTCGCATTGAACCCATAAATGCCTGTATTTTTGAGTTACGTAGGGATCATTAGAACCCTCTCCTATAGTTAAATCCCCACTATTTATGCTAGTTCTTATACTGGAATTCTCGCTTTCACTACTCTTTCCACTTTGATCACAAATGAAACTATAAATGGAACTTTGACTGTGGTTGTCACTATCACTTAAAATGTAATTATCAATACCAATTTGAGAATGAAGATAATTATCAATGCAATTAGTAATGTGATTATTCCAACTATATTTAGTATCATACATGTAACGATCATAATAGGAATCATCACTCTTAGATCCACTATTTCGATAACTAGAATTCTCATAAGTATAAAAATACCTTTCTAGTTCATTCAGAAAAGAATGATCATTATCAATCTCAAAAATCTGATTTTCAATATCAAAATATATGTAATAACCGTTCCCATTTCTATCCCTAACTAACAAAGTGTCATCAGAGATAAAATTACAAATGTCCTTGACATCGAATAAATAATCAAGATTAAAATAACTCGAACTGTCACTATCACCCCAATTATGAATGCTTTTATACGTATCATTTAAAACCCAGTCTTCACTTCCACTGGTATTTTCGATAGGACCAAGACTGACTATTGATTTGCTTAGCCCACACCCATGTTCAAACTCTTCGTTAGACAACATCGAATTGAACCACCATTTTCCCATATGGATTTCTTGCTCCCTATTTTCATGAAAATAGAATAGATGAATAGTCATTCGATGAAACTCATTTGAACATTTTGAATGTCCTATCAAAAAAAGCCTATAGAGCCAATCACTACGATTATTAACTAATAATGTAACGAGTGAAT